AATTAGATGGCTGAAGATAGGCGATAGATTGTAAATTTATATATGAGAAAGTTCTCTCTAATTAGGCTTTGTAGTGGAAATTAAGACGCTAGACTGCAATTCTAGAGATGTAAGGTATTACCTAAGCTTGGGTAAGGCTTAAGAGAGTTATAACTCTTATTTGAAACTTTGAAGGCTGCTAGTTTAATTAACTTAAAGCCTTAAGTTAGGTAAAGAAAGTTAGTCTTAGGGGGAGAAAAATAGGGAAAAAGTTAATAAATAGGATTGATCTCAGGAGAGTTTTTGATGAGGATGGAAGTGTGTTTTTAATTTTAGGGGAAGAAAGTGTTAGTGTTGATAGTGTAACACGAAGGTAGTAGAATAGGGTGATAAGGGCTCTGATAAGGAGAATGGAAAGTCAGATGAAAGCTTTATTGTTAGATAGTTCTTGGATAACTAGTCATTTTGGAATAAATCCGAGAAAGGGAGGTAGTCCTCCTAGCGAGAGGAAAGAGATAAGTGTAACTATTTTAATTTCTGGGGTTTTAAAATTATGGCTAGATAGTTGGTTAAAGTGGAAAATCTGCTGTGAGTGTATGATTAGAGCAATTGAGGAAGAGACAAGGGAATAAACTAAGAAATATGTTATTCATATTATTTCGTTAATATGAATTGCAGCTAGTATTCAAGCTATGTGGTTAATTGAGGAGTAAGCTATAATTTTACGAATTAGAGTTTGGTTTAGGCCCCTAATTCTTCCGATTACACTAGAGGCAGCTGAGGCAAAAAAGATAAGGGAAAGAGTAAGTGGTGAGTGGGTGTAGGAAAGTATCAATATTGGAGCAATTTTTTGAATAGTTATCAGGATAATACATTGGGGTCAATTTATTCCTTCTATAACTGAGGGAAACCAAAAGTGAACTGGAGCCGCCCCTATTTTAAGTAAAAGGGCTAAGCAGATTAGGAGATTGGGTCTCCTTTCAAATAAAAGGAAAGAGGGGGCTCTACTTAAAATTATAGCCGTGCCGAGGGCTTGAATTAGAAAGTATTTTAATGAAGCTTCTGCGGAGTATTGGTTAAATTTGGAGGAGATAATAGGAATAAAAGACAGGAGATTTAATTCTAATCCAAGTCAGGCTGTAAACCAAGAGGAAGAGGAGAAGGTAATTAGGGTTCCTAAAATGAGGGTGGAGAAGAAGAGGACTTGAGCAGGATTAAGCATTAAAAAGAGAAGTAGTCTTCATAGACGGGGTATGAGCCCATAAGCTTAATTTAGCTTATCTTTTTGGGCAATGAGTATGTTTTAGTGTACAGGCACATGAAGTTTTGATCTTTAGAGAATTGGTGCAATTCCATTAAATATAAAGTAACGTTAAGTGGGTTAATAACGGAGAGGCTGCCTCTCATTTTCCGTCCCATCAAGACGATCTTTTTATCAAGCACGTTATTTACTGTAACATGAAAATAATTTAGTGTTAATAATTAAGTAAGTTAAAATAAATATTGTATTTTAGAAAAAAAGAGTGGTTGGTGGTTATTAATTTCAGATTTAATTAGATTTTTAGAAAAGAGACTATTTGGGGAGTCTAAAATTAAGCGGAAAAGAAACTTAGGATAGAAAAAAGAGGTTGTAAAATATGAATGAAAATTTTGTTTTTTATTATAATTATTTAAGTAAAACTTGTTATAATTATAATTAATTAAGATATATATACGAAAGCAAGATTTGTTTGACTAAAATATAGAATAGGTGGAAGAAATGGGGAGAGTAAAATTTTTGTAAGAAAAGAAATTGAAGTGGGGCTGAAAATTTGTTGTTTTGGAAGACTATATATATATAAATTTAATTTGATACAATTATATTAATAATAAAATTTATATGAAACTAATTTATAGTATATAAGTTTAAATTAATATTATAATTAAAAATACCCCTTTTTGGGTTTATTTTTTTTTAAATTCTTTAGAATAAAAAAATAAAAGATAAGGGGTATTTTTAATTATTGTTGATCTTAAATTATTATACATTTATTATTATAATAATATATATATATTAATAATAATTATTTAATTTAACGTATATTAACAGTAATAATTTATGTATTTGTAGATACAATTTTATAATTTAAATATTTAATTATATATACATTTAAATATTATAATATTATATTTTCATTATTTATATTATTGTATCAATAATTAAATCAATTCTAAAAAAATATCGGTTCTTTTATTCTACAGTTAATAATTTTCTAAAATTCACATAAATGATAATTTATTTAAGAATTAGAAGAAAAAAAAAAAAAAAACAAAATAGTGGGTTACTTCTGGGGTAAGTTAACATTCTAATTTTATTTATAATAAAATTGAATGTTTTGTTTTTTACAAAAAAGTATTCTGTTATACGTAAATTATAAAATATAGTTTGAATCTATTATCTATTTTTAGTTGTTTTATTTCCAACAGGTTATAGCTTTAATATTTATTTTATGTGTGTAAGAGATTTGGGGTTTTATTATTACAATAATGTGAGTTTGATCCTTGCTTATTTTTTGTTTTTTGTTTAAAGCACATGTAAAGAAATTTGAAGGAGTTATAAAATTAAAATAAAACTTTGTGATTCTCAGTGTTAGATATTAAGAAATAAAATAAATTTTTAATTAGTAAAACAATTAAATTCAGGCTAAATTTGTGCCAGCAGCTGCGGTTAGACTGATAGTGTGAACAAAAAATTATAAGTTAAATAATTAAAGGAGTTTGATGGGGAAATTTACTATAAAAGTTAAAGGTGAAATTTGGTGTTTGAGTGTAGTAAGTTTGTTTATCAAGAGTTCTTGAGGTTATAAAATTTTAGATCTAAATCAGGATTAGATACCCTGTTATACTATCTTTCAATTTAAGGATACTTGAGTAGTAAACAGTTATGTTCTCGAAACTTAAAGGATTTGGCGGTATTTTAGTCTAGTTAGAGGAACCTGTTCTATAAACGATAAACCACGAAGAATCTTACTCTTTTTTGTAAATCAGTTTGTATACCGTCATTATTAGATAATCTTTATAAAGAATTATTAAAATAAGTATTTTAGTATATTAGATCAAGGTGCAGCCAATAAGGGAGCAAGAAATGGGTTACAATGTTATTGATATAAACTGGGAAGAAGTTGAAAATTTTTTTGAAGGTGGATTTAATAGTAATAGTCTTTTAATAAGGGATTATGATAATAGCTCTAAGATATGTACACATCGCCCGTCGCTCTCACTCTTAATGTGAGATAAGTCGTAACATAGTAGATGTGTTGGAAAATGCATCTAGAATTAGGCTTTAAGTTGTAGCTAAAGTTAAAGTACTTCACTTACGTTGGAGAGATCACTGTTTAAGTGCTGCTTAAGATTATATCTTGTTGAGATGGATGTGTTTTGGTAGGTTTAAAATTTGAAGAAGCAATAAGGTTATTGGTTGAGTATATTTTATAGAAAAGCTGTAATTAAAACTAAAGTGGAGAAGTATTGTAAAAGAAAGAGGTAGTTATTTTAGGGAAAAGAAATTGTAGAATATTGTACCTTTTGTATCAGGGAAAATCAAAATTGGAAGTTTATTGTTTAAATCTCGAAACAAAAAGATCTAAAGTTTAAAGCATGGTTATGTTGTAAAATGACATGAAATTTTTCTTTAGTAATGATATTTTAGTCGAGTTTTGTATATCTAGTTCTCTTTGAGAGGAATTTAATTTCGCTCTTGTGTTTTGGAAATGCAAGATTAAAGATTAAGAGGGATAAGCTTCTTAGTGTTACTATAAAAATATAGGAATTTTGTTTTAAATTAGGCTTAAGAGCAGCCAGATTTATAAAGCGTTCTAGTTAATTTATTGTTTAGATAGATTTATATTTTTTTTTAGTTAGTTAGGAGAGAGTAGGCTGAATTTAAGAAAGTTTAGTTAAAATGATTTTATTAGTATGTTTGTTTGTTAAAAGGTTGCAGTAAAATATCTGTAAAGTATTAATTAGTTGAGATGCAGAAAAGGAACTCGGCAAATATTATTTTTGCCTGTTTATCAAAAACATGTCTGTACGGAGAAAGTGTAGAGTCTGGCCTGCCCACTGAAAGTTTTTAAAGGGCCGCGGTAATTTGACCGTGCGAAGGTAGCATAATCAATAGTCTCTTAATTGGAGGCTGGAATGAATGGTCGTACAAAAAATAGCCTGTCTTGGCTGTAGAGATGGAATTTTACTTTTGAGTGAAAAGGCTCAAATATATTAAAGGGACGATAAGACCCTATAAAACTTTATATAAAAGAATTAATTTTTGAATTTTAGTGTTAAAGTGGATTAGTTTTTATTTATTATGTTGGGGCGACAAGAATATAAAATAAGTAACTGTTTGATAATTTAAATAAATATATTTAGAGGAGTGATCCCTTTTTAGGGATTAGAAGAAAAAGTTACTTTAGGGATAACAGCGTAATTTTTTCTGAGAGTTCTTATCGACGAAAGTAGTTGCGACCTCGATGTTGAATTAAGATTTCCTTAAGGTGTAGAAGTTTTAATGGTAGGTCTGTTCGACCTTTAAAATCTTACATGATTTGAGTTCAAACCGGTGTGAGCCAGGTTGGTTTCTATCTTTTAATTTTTTGGGGGTTACTTTAGTACGAAAGGACCAAGTGGCTGAAATAGTTTTTTTAGAAAGAAGAATATTAATTTTATTATCTTGGCAGAAGAATGCACTAGATTTAGGATCTAATTATATAGTTTATTACTATAGATAATATTTTATTTAAGAAATTCGGATGAGTAGGTTTGACTTAGGTTAATTAGGTAAATTATAGGGTTAGTAAAATTAATTAGGTATCTTATTTTGGTGATTTTTGTTCTTGTTGCTGTGGCTTTTCTTACTTTATTGGAGCGTAAGATTTTAGGTTATATTCAAATTCGGAAGGGGCCTAATAAGGTTGGGTTCATAGGGCTTTTACAGCCTTTTGCTGATGCGGTGAAGTTATTTACTAAAGAGCAGACTTTACCTACGATGTCCAATTTTATCCCTTATTATTTGTCTCCGGTTTTTAGGTTATTTATTGCTCTTTTGGTTTGGTTGGTTGCTCCTTTTGATAGGGGGCTTGTTAGCTTTAAGATAAGAGTTTTGTTTTTTCTTTGTTGCACTAGGTTGGGCGTGTATTCTATAATAGGGGCTGGATGATCTTCGAATTCGAAATATGCTTTGTTAGGCTGTTTACGGGCAGTTGCACAAACTATTTCATATGAAGTGAGGTTGGCATTGATTTTATTGAGATTTTTGTTTTTGGTGGGAGGATTTGATTTAGGTTTGTTTACAGAATATCAACGGTATTTGTGGTTTATGGTATTAACTTTTCCTTTGGCTTTAGTGTGATTTGCTTCTTGTTTAGCGGAAACTAACCGGACTCCTTTTGATTTTGCGGAAGGTGAGTCAGAGTTAGTTTCCGGGTTTAATACTGAATACAGAAGGGGCGGGTTTGCTTTAATTTTTATGGCTGAGTATGCAAGTATTTTGTTTATAAGGATATTATTTAGTTTGATTTTTTTAGGAGGAGAGTTAAGGAGGCTTGTGTTTTATTTAAAAGCAGTTTTTATTAGGTTTTGTTTTGTTTGGGTGCGGGGGACTTTACCTCGTTTTCGTTATGATAAGCTGATGTATTTAGCTTGGAAGAGATTTCTTCCTGTTGCGTTAAATTATTTAGTCTTTTTTTTAGGTTTAAAGGTGATGGTTCTAGCCCTACTACTTTAGTTGTATAAATTTTAGGAAAGTTATTAAGAGAGTCGAACTCTTTTTTAATGCTTTCAAAACATTTACTTTACCAACAAAGATAAATAACTAGTCTAGGAGTTTATCTCATAGAATGGTTGTTAGTGGATTAAGGAGGTAATAGGCAAAGTAGGCAACAGTAAGAATTTGCCCTGTGATTACATATGGGTCTTCAACTGGTCGGGCGCCAATTCAAGTTAGTAGGATTACAATTACTACTATAATTCAGAATATAATTTGGTTTAAAGGGTAAAAAGCTAGTCTTCGGAATTTTGCTTTGTGAGTGAAGGGAAGGATAAATAGAATAGCTACTGATGCAGCTAGGGCGATTACTCCTCCTAATTTATTAGGAATAGAGCGAAGAATGGCATAAGCAAATAGGAAATATCATTCTGGTTGAATATGGGCTGGAGTAACTAAAGGGTTGGCTGGCACAAAGTTATCTGGATCTCCTAGTAAGTATGGGCCTAAAAGGGTGAGTATAACTAGGGCTATGAGTATAACTACAAATCCAACGATGTCTTTAAAAGAGAAGTAGGGGTGAAAAGGAATTTTGTCAATTTGTCTTGAAATACCTAAGGGGTTATTTGACCCTGTTTGATGAAGGAATAAAATATGGACTATAGTGGCTGCTGCGATAATAAATGGGAAAAGGAAGTGAAATGCAAAGAATCGGACAAGGGTGGCGTTATCTACGGCAAATCCCCCTCAAATTCATTGGACTAGTTCGTTTCCGATGTAAGGAATAGCAGAAAAGAGGTTAGTAATAACTGTTGCCCCTCAAAAGGATATTTGTCCTCAGGGTAAAACATATCCTAGAAATGCAGTTGCTATTGTAAGGAAGAAGATGATTACTCCGATAGATCAGGTGTGTATATATGTGAAGGATCCATAATAGATGCCTCGCCCAATGTGTGCGTAGAGACAGATAAAGAAAAAGGAGCCCCCGTTTGCGTGAAGGGTTCGGAGAAGTCAGCCGTAATTTACATCTCGACAGATATGTGCAACTCTTGAGAAGGCAAGGTCAATGTGGGCTGTATAGTGTATGGCTAGAAAGAGTCCAGTAGCGATTTGAACAATTAGACAAAGGGATAATAAAGAACCAAAGTTCCACAGGATGGAGATATTTGCAGGGGCAGGGAGATCAACTAGAGCTCCGTTTGCAATTCTTAGTAAGGGGTGGGATTTACGTATAGGTGCTGTCATTAAGAGAGTCGAAGGGGGCCAAAGAAGGTCGAAGTAATTTTTACTACTACAATAAGTGTAAGAAGGAGGTAGAGGATGATGAATAGAGTTAGATTTACGGAGGATGGATTATAAATTATTCTGAGAGTTGCTTGGGTTGAAAGTAAAAATTGTGAAGTTTCTAAGAAGGATCTTTCAATGGTAGTTTTTAGAAGGGGTAAAAGGGGGTCAAGTATTCAGAATATCCTTCCAAGTAAGAATAATAGTAGGGAGCCAGTAGTTAACGTTATGGAGGTAAAGAAGGCTTCGTTTGAGGCGAGAGATGCAACATAAATAAATAGAACAAGTATAGCTCCTAGAAAAATGAGAAAGAGAATGTATGAGAATCATATGGATTTTGCAGACAGACCGGCTGTCACACAAATTACGATTGTTTGGGAGAGAAGGGTTGTTCCTATGGCTAAAGGGTGGAGCATTCGGGTAAAGGAAATAGAGAGGGCAATGGCAATTATGGATATAAAGAGTAGAAGAGAGATATCAGAAAATAGTTTAAGTAAAAATATTAGTTTTGGGGACTAGAGATGGGAGTGTCTTTTTTCTGATGATTTGAGAACATTTTTGTTCATTTTTGGTTTACAAGACCAATGTTTTTATTAAACTATCAAATCTAGTAATGGCAATTTTAAGGTTATCTTATTTTATTCCTATATTTAGTTTATTTTGTGGGCTTTTAGCTTTTGTGGGGGGTCGTAAACATCTTTTAAATACTCTTTTAAGGTTGGAGTATATTATGCTGAGTATTTTTTGGTTTATGACTGTTATATTAGTTAATTTGGGGGGTGATATATATTTTGTTTTGTTTTTTTTGACTTTAGCGGCTTGTGAGGGGGCGTTAGGGTTGGCTTTGCTAGTATCTGTGGTTCGGACTCATGGAAATGATAATTTTAGAAGATTTAGTGTTTTACAATGTTAAAGTTTGTTGTCTACAGGTTATTGATGTTGGTGAGGGTGCAGAGTTGAGTTGTGGTTCAGAGTCTTTTATTTTTTATAAGATTTATTTTTGGGTTATATTGTGTGAATGGGTTTTTTATAGGGAGAGTTGGTTTAGGCTTGGGGATAGACTCTATTAGTTACATCTTGATTTTGTTGAGGTTTTGGATTATAGCTCTTGTTGTTGGGGGAAGACAAAAAGTTAAGGATAGGGGTAATTTTTCTTCATTATTTTTGTCGGTAAATATTCTATTGTTGTTGAGGCTGGTTTTGACTTTTTGTTGCCTAGATTATTTAATATTTTATGTGTGTTTTGAGAGTTCTTTAATTCCAACTTTAATTTTGATTTTGGGTTGAGGTTATCAACCCGAGCGGCTGCAGGCTGGAATTTATATGTTATTTTATACATTATTTGCGTCTTTACCTTTATTAGTGTCTTTAATTAGTTTGTATAAAAGAGAAGGTACTTTAACTTTAGGATTAATTTCTACTGTAGAGGGGTCTAAGATAGTTTTGTCAATTTGGTATGTTTGTACTGTTTTTGCTTTTATCGTGAAATTACCTATGTTTATGGTTCACTTATGGTTACCGAAAGCACATGTCGAGGCTCCTGTGGCGGGCTCTATGATTTTAGCTGGTGTTTTATTGAAGCTGGGAGGCTATGGTTTAATTCGGGTTCTTCCCCTGTTTGCAGGGGTCAGAAAGGGGTTTGTAAGAGTTTGGGTAAGAATTGGAGTTATTGGGGGGGTAGTTGTAAGGTTTATCTGTTTGCGGCAGACAGATATTAAGGCTTTGATTGCCTATTCTTCAGTTGCTCATATAGGGTTGGTTTTATGTGGGTTAATATTATTTAGGTGGTGGGGTCTTGGGGGGGCAGTATCTGTAATAGTTGGTCATGGTTTATGTTCCTCTGGTCTTTTTTGCTTGGCTAATATGGCTTATGAGCGGGTTGGGAGACGTAGGCTTTTAGTGAGAAAAGGTCTTTTAAATTTTATACCAAGAATAGCTTTATGGTGGTTTTTACTGAGGGCAGGTAATATGGCTGCCCCTCCAACTTTAAATTTATTAGGAGAGATTAGGTTAATTATTAGAGTTGTGTCTTGATCTAAGGTTAGAATTTTAGGGGTAGGATTGCTTTCTTTTTTTAGAGCAGCATATACTTTATATATATATTCTTTAAGTCAGCATGGAAAATATTTTAGATCTTTGTTCTCATGTTGCTCAGGAAAGGTGCGGGAGTATTTAGTGTTAATGTTACATTGGCTTCCTTTAAATTTTTTAATTTTGAAGGGAGGTACGATAGTTTATTTAAGATATTCAAATAGTTTAAGAAAAATACCGGTCTGTGGAACCGGAGATATAGATTTCTATTTTGGGTAGTGTTATGAAATATTAAAATAAATGTAAGGAGTATAGTTTTTTTGTTGCTTCTTTCTGTAAGGTCTATTTTAGGGTCTTTAGTAGTGTTGAGGAGGGGGGTTTCTGTTTTTATTGAGTGAGAGATTGTTACGATTAATTCTTGTTCTATCGTGATAACTTTGATTTTGGATTGGATGTCTTTAATGTTTCTTTCGTTTGTTTCTTTTATTTCTTCTATAGTTTTGTTTTATAGAGGGGGGTATATAAGAGGAGATAAAGATATTAATCGATTCATGTATTTAGTTCTTGGGTTTGTAGCTTCTATAGGGTTTTTAATTATTAGGCCAAATTTAGTAAGTATTTTATTAGGGTGAGACGGATTAGGGTTAGTATCTTATGTACTAGTAATTTATTATCAAAATGAGAAGTCTGCTAATGCTGGTATGATTACTGCTTTATCAAACCGAGTGGGAGATGTGGCAATTCTTTTAAGAATTGCTTTAATATTTAGGTTAGGGGGTTGAAATTTCATGTTTTATACAGATTCTGTTGCTTTATCTGGAATTGGGGGGATTATAGGGTTAATTGTTTTAGCAGGGATAACAAAGAGGGCTCAAATTCCTTTTTCAGCGTGGCTGCCAGCAGCCATGGCTGCGCCTACACCAGTATCTGCATTGGTTCACTCTTCTACCCTAGTGACAGCGGGGGTTTATCTTTTAATTCGATTTAGGGGGGCTTTAGAGGGAACTTTAGCTCAAACTACTTTATTTTTATTAGCCAGGGCGACAATATTTATAGCTGGGTTAGGGGCTAATTTTGAGACTGATCTGAAGAAAATTATTGCTTTATCTACTTTAAGTCAATTGGGTGTAATAATAGGAATTTTAGCTTTGGGTTACCCTAATTTGGCTTTTTTCCATTTATTGGCACATGCTTTGTTTAAGGCACTGCTTTTCATATGTGCAGGATCAATTATCCATAGTGTAGGAGATTATCAAGACATTCGGGCTATAGGGGGTTTAGTAAAGTTAATACCAGTAAGTGTAATAAGGTTAAATTTAGCTAATCTGGCACTATGTGGGACTCCTTTTTTAGCTGGTTTTTATTCAAAAGATTTAATTTTAGAGGTTGCTTTTGCTAGTTCTTTGAATGAGGTGTGTTTTTGGTTATTTGTATTGGCTACTGGTTTAACGGTGTGTTATACTTTTCGTTTAGTTTATTATACTTTAAGGGGTGATTTTAATTTAAGAAGATTGGCTGCTGTAAGGGATGAAGATAGTGTTATGACTTATCCAATACTTGGGTTGGGCTTAGGGGCTATTTTTGGAGGAGCTGCTCTCTCTTGGTTGGTTTTTCCTTCTCCTTATATGATTTGTTTAAGGTTGGATTTTAAGTTGTTAGCTTTATTTGTGAGATTGGTTGGGGGGTTACTTGGCTATTTTTTGAATATTATAACGGTAAATTATTTGTTAAAATCTTTAAAACAATATTATTCGGTAGTTTTTGCTGGTTCTATGTGGTTTATACCTTTTTTGTCGACTCGTGGGGTTAGAAATTTGTTTTTAAAAGCTGGAAGGTTTTATCATCAGGTAGGAGATAGGGGCTGATCTGAGCATTATGGGGGTCAAGGGTCTTACTCTTTTTTTATACTTTCTTCTAATTACTTACAGGCGGCTCAAGATAATAATGTTAAAATATATATGGTCGTTTTTTTAATGTGGTTAATAGTTTTTGTAATTATTATAATATACTTAAATAGCCTAAGGTTTAGGGCGTTACATTGAAGCTGTAGAGGTGGCAGTAAAGTCTTTAGGTAGTTGTTTTTAAAAGGAGTAGAACCTTTAGCTTTACAACGAAAATGTAATGTGTTATTTACACTATAATAACAGGAGTGAAAACGGATTTTAACCGCTTAAGGGGGAAGTTAGAAGCTTCTTCTTGAGACATCTCACTCCCTTAGTTAGAAGAATTCTTCAATTATACCATTAACAGTGGTATGCCTCTCTTTGGCTTTAACTAAAATGATTAGGGGCATAAAGGTGCCAAGGTTTAGGCCGAAACTAAATGCGATTTTCGCTTCCTAATCAAAATTAGCCTTAAAAGGCACCTTTTGAATGCAACCCAAATATCATTGTTGACTATAATTTCTTTAATTAGCTCAATCTAAGGCTCCTTGATTTCATTCGTGATAGAGGCCTAAAAGAAGGATAAGGATAAAGAAAGTTCCTGTAAATATTCAGGTTTTAATATTTCTTAGATTGATAATTGAGGCAAGGGGAAGGAGAAGGGTAATTTCTACATCAAAAATGAGAAAGATAACTGCAATTAAAAAAAATCGGAGGGAGAAGGGGAGGCGGGCTGATCCTTTGGGGTCAAACCCGCATTCAAAGGGTGAATTTTTCTCTCGGTCTGTAATTGTTTTTTTAGCTAAAATTGAAGAAATAATTATTACGGCAGAGCTAATAAGGAGAATTAGGAGAGTTAAGAAAGTTGTTATTAGAATTATTTTTCCTGGTAGTCCAGACCTACTGATTGGAAGTCAATTATACTTTTTATACTAGAAAAATATGCTATCCTCCTCATCAGTAAATGGAGATATAAAGGAATAATCAAACAACGTCTACAAAATGTCAATATCAGGCAGCGGCTTCAAATCCAAGGTGGTGTTTAGCGGAGAAGTGGCATATGTACATCCGATAAAGGCAAATTATTAAAAATGTTGAGCCAACAATAACATGAAGGCCATGAAATCCTGTAGCAACAAAAAAAGTGGATCCATAAACTGAATCAGCAATAGTAAAAGGGGCTTCAAAGTATTCAAAGGCTTGTAGTGCTGTAAAATAAAGTCCTAAGGTGACTGTAAGGGCTAGGCTTTGAAGTGCTTGGGAGTGGTTGGACTCTATAAGAGCATGATGTGTTCATGTAACTGTTGCTCCTGAGGCAAGAAGAATAGCAGTATTTAAAAGAGGAATTTGGAAGGGATTAAAAGCTTGAATTCCAATAGGGGGTCAGCATCTTCATAGTTCTACTGTAGGAGAAAGTCTTCTATGAAAAAAGGCTCAGAAAAAAGAGAAAAAGAATAAGACTTCAGAGGTAATAAAGAGAATTATCCCTCATTGTAAGCCAACCATGACTCGTGATGTATGAAGTCCTTGGTAGGTTCCTTCTCGAGTAACATCTCGTCATCATTGAATTATAGTTAAAATTATTGCAACAAAGCTAAGAAGAAGTAGGTCTATATTAAATTGGTGGAATCATTTAACTAAACCTGTTGTTAATATTATTGCACTTACTGATGCTGTAAGTGGTCAAGGTCTTATGTCTACTAGATGGTATGTGTGGTGCCCATGAGATGTCATTAGTTTACTTCACCAGCGTAAAGGGTTCTTAATACGGCAAACACATAAGATTGAATGATAGCAACTGCTGATTCAAGGAGTAGGAGAAGGACTTGAGAGATAATAAGAAAGTTAAGGAGAAAGAGTGTTAAGCTTGGGCCTGTATTTCCTAGGAGCGTGAGAAGAAGATGGCCTGCAATTATATTGGCTGCGAGTCGCACAGCTAAAGTTCCAGGGCGGATGACATTTCTAACAGTTTCAATGAGAACTATAAAAGGTATAAGGGCTCCAGGTGTTCCTARGGGAACAAGATGWGCAAATATATGTTGGGTGTGGTTAAGTCAACCGAAAACTATAAAGGATACTCAGAGTGGGAGGGCGAGAGAGAGAGTTATAGCTAAGTGTCTTGTTCTTGTAAATACATAGGGCAGGAGACCTAAGAAGTTGTTAAATACAATAAATCTRGCAAGACTTACAAAAATGATAGTTCCTCCTGTGTTGTGTGTTCCTAARAGGATYTTAAATTCTTTATGGAGAGTTGATATTACTGAAGACCAAAGGAGTGATCATCGGGAAGGTATAGCTCAAAATAAGTAAGGGATGAATAGAAGTCCTAGGAAAGTTGAAGTTCAGTTCAGAGACAGTCCTATAATGCTAGAGAGAGGGTCAAAACTTGAGAATAGGTTTGTTATCATTTTCAGTAAAGTTTAGTTGGTTGGGGCTGTTTCAGGGTAAATTCTATTTTAAAGGGGGGTTTAATGAAGTAATTAATGATTAGGAAAAATAAAAAACAAATGGAAAAAAACAAGAAGAGGTTTAATCATAAGAGGGGGGCTATTTGCGGAATTTAAAAATATTACTGCTGTAATAATTCAGGCCTGACAAACCTGTGTTATAGTTTAACTAATTTTTAGGACCGGTGGTCATTAGAAGTAGGCGCATTACTATAATAGGTTTAAAAGACCTATACTTACTTTCAGTCATCTAATGAGGAATCTTCCCTAGATGATGAAATTCAATCTAAGAAGGAGTTAATAGATGTTCTTTCAACTACAATTGGTATAAATCTATGGTTTGCCCCGCAGATTTCAGAACATTGACCAAAAAATAAACCTGGTCGGTTGATTGTGAATCTTACTTGGTTGAGACGTCCTGGGATTGCATCAACTTTAATTCCTAGAGAGGGGATAGTTCAGGAGTGAATTACATCAGCAGCGGAAACTAGGAGTCGAATTTGAGTGTTTATAGGGATAATAGTGCGATTATCGACGTCTAGGAGACGGAATCCTGATTCTGGGAGTTCATTTGAGGGAATTATGTAAGAGTCGAATTCGACTTGAAGGAAGTCTGAGTATTCATAACTTCAGTATCATTGATGGCCGATTGTTTTAAGGGTAACTCTTGGGTTATTCACTTCATCTAGAAGGTAGAGTAGTCGGAGAGAAGGTAGAGCAATAAAAATGAGGATTACGGCTGGGAGAGCCGTTCAGACAAATTCAATGGTTTGGCCGTCAAGAAGGAAGCGGTTAGTAAATGTATTAAAGAATAAAGAAGCTATTATGTAGCCAACGAGCGTTATAATTATAATGAGAATAAGTATCGCATGATCGTGGAAAAAAATTAATTGTTCTATAAGGGGGGAGGCCCTGTCTTGAAATCCGAGTGCAGATCATCTTGCCATTAATTCTAAAAGAAAAAGAATTTCCTATTAGGAGCTTAAATCCTATGCAATGGTCTGCCATTTTAGAAGTTAGTGATTATAGGGATTTCTATAAATCTATGGTCAGCGGGGGGAAGGTTGTGCTGTCATTCCACAGAAGAGGGAAGGAATAAGGAGAATATAACAGGTCGTGCGGCAGTTAAAGCTTCTCAAATAATGATTACGAAGCCTAGAACAGCAACTAAGGAGACTAATGAGCCGATGGAAGAAACTACATTTCATGTGGTATAGGCGTCAGGGTAGTCTGAGTATCGTCGAGGTATTCCATTAAGTCCTAGGAAGTGTTGGGGGAAGAAGGTTACATTTACTCCAATAAATATTGTAAGGAAGTGTATTTTTAGTCATGATGGATTTAGAGAAAGGCCTGTAAATAGGGGGAATCAGTGGACAATTCCCGCGAAAATACCAAAGACAGCTCCTATCGATAAAACATAGTGGAAATGAGCTACTACATAATAAGTGTCGTGTAGGAGTATATCAATAGAAGAATTAGCTAGGACTACACCTGTTAAACCTCCTACCGTGAAGAGGAAAACGAACCCGAGAGCTCATAGAAGGGAAGGTCTGTAGGTGAATTGAGTTCCGTGAAGGGTTCCTAATCACCTGAAGATTTTAATTCCGGTTGGTACTGCAATAATTATAGTGGCTGAAGTGAAGTAGGCACGAGTGTCTACGTCTATACCAACTGTAAATATATGGTGGGCTCATACAATGAATCCTAGAATACCAATTGCTATTATAGCGTAGATTATACCGAGTGTTCCAAAGGCTTCTTTTTTGCCGGATTCTTGTCTAATAATGTGAGAAATTATTCCGAAGGCTGGAAGAATTAGAATATAAACTTCAGGATGACCGAAGAATCAAAATAAGTGTTGGTAGAGGATTGGGTCTCCCCCTCCTGCTGGGTCAAAGAATGAGGTATTAAGATTACGATCTGTTAGTAGTATAGTAATTGCTCCCGCTAGGACCGGTATGGAGAGGAGAAGTAAAATTGCTGTCAAGAAGATTGATCAAACAAAAAGGGGTATACGGTCTATAGTTATTCCTCTTGTTCGCATGTTGATGCATGTAGTTATAAAGTTTACGGCTCCTAAAATAGAAGAAACTCCTGCAAGGTGAAGGGAGAAGATTCCTATATCGACAGAGGCTCCGGCGTGGGCAATACCAGCTGCAAGAGGTGGGTAAACAGTTCATCCTGTTCCTACTCCTCTTTCTACCATTCCTCTAGAAAGAAGAAGGGTTAGGGAGGGGGGTAGTAGTCAAAATCTTATGTTATTTATTCGAGGGAAGGCCATATCTGGGGCTCCTAATATAAGGGGTATAAGTCAATTTCCAAATCCTCCTATTATAATGGGCATTACTATGAAGAAAATTATAACGAAGGCGTGAGCAGTGACAATAACGTTATAAATTTGATCATTTCCGATAAGTCTTCCTGGTTGACCTAGTTCTGCTCGGATTAGGAGACTAAGAGCAGTTCCTACTATTCCTGCTCATGCTCCGAATACAAAATATAGTGTCCCAATGTCTTTATGGTTTGTTGAAAAAAATCATCGTTGCGT